GTATAAGAGCGGAAATAGGAGTCGGCCCTTCCATTGCATCAGGTAACCATACATGAAGGGGAAATTGTGCAGATTTAGCAATGGCACCAGCAAATAATAGAACAGCGCACAAAGTAACAAATAAAAAATTTACTTCATTATTATAAATCAAGTTATTATTTATTTGGAATAAATCACGAAATTCGAAACTCCCCGTTACCCAATAAAACCCTAAAATGCCTAATAATAAACCAAAATCGCCCACACGATTAGTTACAAACGCTTTTTGACAAGCCTTTGCTGCAACAGGTCGTGTGAACCAAAACCCTATTAATAGATACGAACATATCCCAACTAATTCCCAAAAAATATAAATTTGTATCAAATTTGAACTAGTAACTAATCCCAACATGGAAGTACTGAAAAAACTCATATAAGCAAAAAATCTCAAATATCCGTGATCATGAGACATATAATTATCACTATAAATAAGAACCATAATTCCAACAGTAGTGATTAATATTGACATAATAGAAGTAAGTGGATCAATCAAGTATCCGAATTCTAAAGAAAAATCATTATTGATAATCCAAGACCATACATATTGATAGACAGAACTGCTATTTATTTGCTGAATAGAAAGATTCATGGAAAAAATCATGACTATACTTAACAATAAAACGCTTTGAAAAGCCCACATACGACGAAGACTTTTTGTTGCCGTCGGAAAAAGAAGAAGTCCCAACCCTATTAACATAGGAACTGGAAGTGGAAGAAAAGGTATTATCCACGCATATTGATATATCTGTTCCATAAAAAAAGTTTTTTATTCTTAATTAATTGTTTCCGATTCACCGGATTTTACCTCTTTCGAAAAAGTCAATAAAAAATCAATATATGCACTAACTTATTTAATAATTTTAGATTAGTATTTATTCTGAGTCTTTTCAAAATCGTTCAAATATTCAAAACAAGAAGTTATAATTGGTCAAATGATATGACCAAGCGACATATAAAAACATAAAAACAATACTTATTATAGGAAAATGAAAATAGAAATTATTACGATAAATTATCATAATAATAATAAGAATTTCTATTTGTAGAGCAAGAATAAAAATTTGGGCTAAAAAGAGTACTTGATGCTGATATGAATTATAGGATTAACTAAGGTCATCGGTCTAATGAAATCTAATGAAATAAAAATTAGTTAGTTTATTTTTACTCATTAACTAATTCATTATGGGATTCATTGTTTTCCATTTCAATTTATTAGTAAATTTTAGAAGATTATAGATCTAAAATGAACTTTTTTATCGAGAAAGGATAAAAAATGACTGAGATATTTTTTATCAAACCACGTATCCTTTAACAGATTTATTACTAGTCTCACTCGAATTTTAAAATTGAATTTAGGTGTATTTTTTATCAAAACTAAAAAACTCAATTTATTAGGCAAAAGTTTACAAGCCTTTGAAGTATTTTATTACATTTACATGTAAATAAAGTATAGAATAACAAAAAGAAAAGTCTTTTAGGTTTTTTATTGATTTTATTTTGATTTCTATGCCATAGCAGATTCTAAAGATATAACTTTGAGAGATAAACAATGAGAACTAAAAGTTCCAAATGAAAAAATTTAGGTTTTACGAATAGTGTCTGGAATCAAAATTTTGTTATTTCGAGTAATTTTTGATCCAATTTTCACGGATTTTTGACATATCTATATTTATTTTGAATCTTATTTAGAGAAAAAATAGATAATGAATAAGAAATAAGAATTTGTTTTGAACAATAGATGTCTTTCACATCCAACTATAACAATGAGTAACTTCTTCATTTTAAAATGGCGGTTCCAAAAAAACGTACTTCGATATCAAAAAAGCGTATCCGTAAAAATATTTGGAAAAGGAAAGGATATTTGGCAGCGTTAAAAGCTTTGTCATTAGGGAAATCTCTTTCTACCGGGAATTCAAAAAGTTTTTTTGTACGACAAACAAATAAGTCCTAAAATATTGGAATAATTTGTGAATTTCAAAGTTAATATAAAATTAACAATTGTTAGTCCCTATTCTAATCAATATGAAATAGACTCTTAATTATAAGATTATTATAAGATATAAGATTATTATAAGATTATAAGATGTCTAAAAGAGGAATTATTACGTTTTCTTAATTCTAAAAAAATTATTTTTTCTTTTTTTAGTATATTTTCACTCAGATTTTGGTGGTGTGGTGGGGAGTCTTTTTTTCCCCATCGACCTTTACAAAAAAAAAAATAATTTTTATCTTTCTCGGTAAGGGCAGATATAAGATTTTTAGTTCAAATTAATTAATTGTTGAAACTAATGGATTTCATGTTAAAAATTTTTGGATAACTTTCTGACTTCTTACTTTATTGTATTTACTATATGTATTATGTAATGTATTTAACATAAAAAGAACTTAATTGTTGAGATATTATGTACAAATAATGCGTCAATTTGGAGTAATCCAAAATATGCCTATTTTGGATTCATTT